ACCTCATTCAATAATTTTTTTTGATCCAATCCGTAGGAATCAATAGAAAAGGCAAATCCCTTATGATATACCAGATCCGGCTCGGTTATTGATAGAGTGCATAGATCTGCCATTTCTTGAAATCTCTCTTCTGATTCAAAATCGTGGTGTAATGTGTATCCCCCTTTGTTCCGGTCATGGAATAGATAAAATAAATAAAAAAATGGATTTTTGTTCAAGAATGAAATCTTATTGGAACTGTCCATATCTGGTTCATCCTTCGGAACCATATCACATCCCGGATCTGATGAAATAGGATGAATTGAGACGGTATTTTGTAAATACGTAATTATCTTGAATATATCAACCTTTTCTTTATTTTCCGATCGCTTGGAAGGGACAAAAGAAAGATCTTGTTGTTTCTTCAACAATTTCTGATCTCTAGTGGACCTCTCAGTAGGATTCGAACCCAGATGAAGTTCTGACCATCTGTCAGAGAAAAAAGAACGAATGGATCTTGTAGGATTCCCAAGAAATGTTTCGTCCGGAAGCAGATGAACAATCATCTGCTTCTGACGTTCCGTGAATAGCCGGGACATTGAGGAATATTCAGAAAGGCATTTCGGGAATCGATCTGATTCTATCTCTGTTCGTTCCGTTTGAAGAAAGGAAGGATCCCAAAGAATCGATCTTTCTTTTAGTTGCTGAATCTCTGTTTGATTGATCAATGTGCGATATTCCGAATCCTCATTCCTAATAGAATCGAAATGATCTCTGGATTGATCAGAAGATCCTTTGAATTGGCTAGAATCCGTTACTTGAACGAAAATAGATCTTGTGAAATCATATTGAATATTTGACGATACATTCCGTACCTTGATAAAAAACCGATCCTTGTTTACCAACCACACATTGTCTAACCAAATCCAATTTTCTCTCGATACGTTCCTCAAAAAATCCGATTCGTGCTGATTCTTCCCCCAACTAACGAAGAGATCTTGGCGGAATTGCCACATATGAAATTGAGCACAATTTTGCAAAGAAATACCCCACTTGTTTCTCGAGAAGAGATGGGAAAGATGCTCAATATCATTTGATTGAATAGTTGCCTGAGCTCCTTGTTGTTTGAAGAAACCCTCCACTCCAATTGGCCTTTTTTCACGAAAAGCAGACATGAGATAATAAATCAAGTGTTTCACTAAGATTTCGAATAGCTGTCCCGAATTCAAGTTGATTATGTTTCGCTTCTTCCTCGGAGAAAGACGATCAAAGAATTCCCAATCATGGTCCTTGCGGATCGGATCATCCGTATAGGATACAAAAAGAAACTCCAGATATTTGATATCTTTCTCTTTGAATGAGATCTCAATTCCAGCTATGGTTTCATTAGAGATCTTACAACTGGAATCCCTCTTTTTTCCGATCCGGTTCCTCCACCACCGCGAACCCCAGTTAGATTCAGGCATGATACACTTTTTAGTTATTGGGAGAACCCAAGTACTCTCTTTCGAATTCATGAAGCAACTCTCAGAGATCTTTTTCCCTTTTGGAAGATAGAGGAGCGAAACAATGAACCTATTTATATTGGAAGACCAAAAAGATTCTTCCAATGTATCATTTCTGGGTCCAATGGAATTCATAGGTATAGGAAGAAGCCCCATCAAATAGATATTTTTTCTTTCGACCATATTTCGATTGTTCATACGATATAGAAGGACCGCTACTACAAGCAGTAGTACACCTCTGATCGTGAAATATCGATTGCTTGTTGAACCCTGTGAATCAAGTGAAAGTAGGATACTCCAAATTTTGGGGTCAAAGAGTTTCATAAAACGTTCTTGGTGGAAAAAAATGGGAGTGAAAGATCCCACTGAATCGAATTGGGTCCATGAATCTAAGAAATAGTGAGAATTCTTGATCTCTCTCAATATCTCTCTCAATTCGAATATCCAGGATTTTAATTGATGCCCTTTCATTGATTCCTGTTTCATTGATTCCTCCTAAAGATTTCATTTCAATTGGAATTTGGCTATTCACGATGTGATCCCCGTTAAGCATCCATGGCTGAATGGTTAAAGCGCCCAACTCATAATTGGCAAATTCGTAGGTTCAATTCCTGCTGGATGCACGCCAATGGGAACGTTCAATAAGTCTATTGGAATTGGCTCTGTATCAATGGAATCTCATCACCCATACATAACGAATTGGTATGGTATATTCATACCATAACATATGAAGAGTAAGAACTAGAATTCTTATCGATACTGGAACTCATAGGGAATAAAATAGATTTATGGATGGAATCAAATATGCCGTCTTTACAGAAAAAAGTATTCGGTTATTAGGGAACAATCAATATACTTCTAATGTCGAATCAGGATCAACTAGGACAGAAATAAAGCATTGGGTCGAACTCTTCTTTGGGGTCAAGGTAATAGCTATGAATAGTCATCGACTCCCGGGAAAGGGTAGAAGAATGGGACCTATTATGGGACATACAATGCATTACAGACGTATGATCATTACGCTTCAACCGGGTTATTCTATTCCACCTCTTATAGAGAAAAGAACTTAAATCAAAATACTTAATAACACGGCGATACATTTATACAAAACTTCTACCCCGAGGACACGCAATGGAGCCGTAGACAGTCAAGTGAAATCCAATCCACGAAATAATTTGATCTATGGACAGCATCATTGTGGTAAAGGTCGTAATGCCAGAGGAATCATTACCGCAGGGCATAGAGGGGGAGGTCATAAGCGTCTATACCGTAAAATTGATTTTCGACGGAATGAAAAAGACATATCTGGTAGAATTGTAACCATAGAATACGACCCTAATCGAAATGCATACATTTGTCTCATACACTACGGGGATGGCGAGAAGAGATATATTTTACATCCCAGAGGGGCTATAATTGGAGATACCATTGTTTCTGGTACAGAAGTTCCTATATCAATGGGAAATGCCCTACCTTTGAGTGCGGTTTGAACTATTGATTTACGTAATTGGAAGTAACCAATTAGGTTTACGACGAAACCTAGAAATCGATCACTGATCCAATTTGAGTACCTCTACGGGATAGACCTCAACAGAAAACTGAAGAGTAACGGCAGCAAGTGATTGAGTTCAGTAGTTCCTCATATAAAATTATTGACTCTAGAGATATGGTAATATGGAGAAGACAAAATTGTTTGAAGCAGGGACAGAACCGGAAGCGCCCCTTGTTTCAAAGAGAGGAGGACGGGTTATTCACATTTCATTTGATGGTCAGAGGCGAATTGAAAGCTAAGCAGTGGTAATTCTAAGGATCCCCCGGGGGAAAAATAGAGATGTCTCCTACGTTACCCGTAATATGTGGAAGTATCGACGTAATTTCATAGAGTCATTCGGTCTGAATGCTACATGAAGAACATAAGCCAGATGACGGAAACGGGGAGACCTAGGATGTATAAGATCCTAACATGCGTGATTAAGATCCTAAGATGAGTGATTCGGCGGATTTGGATTCCTATATATCCACTCATGTGGTACTTCATCATACGATTCATATAAGATCCATCTGTCTAGATATCATCATATACATCCAGAAAGCCGTATGCTTTGGAAGAAGCTTGTACGGTTTGGGAAGGGGTTTTTATTGATAAAAAAAAAAGAAGAATCTACTTCAACCGATATGCCCTTAGGCACCGCCATACATAACATAGAAATCACACTTGGAAAGGGTGGACAATTGGCTAGAGCTGCAGGTGCTGTAGCGAAACTGATTGCAAAAGAGGGTAAATTGGCCACATTAAGATTACCCTCTGGGGAGGTCCGTTTGATATCCAAAAACTGTTCAGCAACAGTCGGACAAGTAGGTAATGTTGGGGTGAACCAGAAAAGTTTGGGTAGAGCCGGATCTAAGTGTTGGCTGGGTAAGCGTCCTGTAGTAAGAGGAGTAGTTATGAACCCTGTAGACCATCCCCATGGGGGTGGTGAAGGGAGGGCTCCGATTGGTAGAAAAAAACCCACCACCCCTTGGGGTTATCCTGCGCTTGGAAGAAGAAGTAGGAAAAGGAATAAATATAGTGATCGTTTTATTCTTCGTCGCCGTAAATAGGAAAATCGAATAGATAGGAATATGTTTCTTCGTCTTGACAAAATAAAAAAGGGAGTAATCAGCTGTGACACGTTCACTAAAAAAAAATCCTTTCGTAGCTAATCATTTATTGAAAAAAATTGAAAAGCTCAACATGAGGGAGGAGAAACAAATAATAGTAACTTGGTCCCGGGCATCTACCATTATACCCACAATGATCGGCCATACAATTGCGACTCATAATGGAAAAGAACATTTACCTATTTATATAACAGATCGTATGGTAGGTCACAAATTGGGAGAATTCGCACCTACTCTTACTTTCCGGGGACACGCGAGAAACGATAATAGATCTCGTCGTTAATGAAGTAAAATGGGTGCTCATTATTCATTGGTGGGGGGTAAACCTTATGTCAAGGTATAGAAAAGCGAAGACGAGCACAAAAAAGATTAAAAGGGTTAGGATCGCGCGTACACAAGCCAAAGCTATAGCTCAACATATACCTATGTCTGCTCACAAAGCAAGAAGAGTCATTGATCAGATTCGTGGGCGTTCTTATGAGGAAACACTTATGCTACTAGAACTCATGCCTTATCGAGCATCTTATCCCGTTTTTAAATTGCTTTATTCTGCAGCAGCAAATGCTAGTCACAATCTAGGTTTCAACGAAGCGGATTCATACATTAGTAAAGCAGAAGTAAATGAGGGCGCTGTCATGAAAAGGTTAAAACCTCGGGCTCGAGGGCGTAGTTATCCGATAAAAAAACCCACCTGTAATATAACAATTGTATTGAAGAGTAGAACCTTAAATGAGGACTTACTTTTAAAAAATGAACCCAAAGGTTATAAGCTATATAAGATATAATAGAAAGATATTAAAAGGAGAAAGAGAGAGATGGGAAAAAAAATAAATCCACTTGGTTTCCGACTTGGTGCAAATCAAGGTCATCGTTCCCTTTGGTTCGCACAACCAAAAAGTTATTCCAGAGGTCTCCAGGAAGATGAAAAAATACGGGATTCTATCAAGAATTCTGTACAAAAAAATATGAGAGTATCCTCCGGTTTGGAAGGAATTGGAATTGCATATATAGAGATTCAAAAAAAAATAGATCTGATCCAGGTCATAATCTATATTGGATTCCCCAATTTGTTAATGGAGAGTCCAACACGAGGGATCGACGAATTACAGACCAATGTACAAAAAGGGTTTCGTTCTGTGAATCGGAGACTAAACATTGCTATCACAAGAGTTGCAAAACCTTATGGACAACCTAATATTCTTGCAGAATATATAGCTCTACAATTAAAGAATAGAGTTTCATTTCGAAAGGCAATGAAAAAAGCTATTGAATTAACTGAACAGGCAGATACAAAAGGAATTCAAGTGCAAATTGCGGGGCGTATCGATGGAAAAGAAATTGCGCGTGTCGAATGGATCAGAGAAGGTAGGGTTCCCCTACAAACTATTCGAGCTAAAATTGATCATTGTTCCTATCCAGTTCGAACTATATATGGAGTATTGGGCATTAAAATTTGGATATTTGTAGATGAGCAATAGTGGACCTTTCATTTCCTTGCCATTCTATTCAGCAATAGAAAAAAAACTATTTCATTATTTACAATAAAAATGAGCAATTCTAATTCTTTCTAATTTTATAAGGTTTAATAAAAATTAAATTGCCCAGTTGGTAGAATTGCTATGCTTAGTGTGTGACTCGTTAGTTTTTCTTTAGAGTTGGGATTCAAAATATATATAGATAGACCGGTCCCTAATTAAATAGAACTAATAACCAGCTCATTGCTTCGTATTATCGAGATCCAAGGAATCAGTCACTATATGATGTGCCGATCATATAATTGTAGCAACTGAAATCTTTTTTTCATAAAAAAAAAATCAATCTGATTCTGGGTTGTAAATCAAAATAGAGAGATTGGGTAAATGGAAGGATGAGAGAAAGAGAGCGGGAGAATCTAAATGATATAGGATTCCAATATGTATGGCCTATGAATCATTTCATAAAAAGCAGTGTAATAAAGCATTAATATGGACTCGTCCATAATTCGATGAATCCGGTTAGATTCATCATAAAAAAAACATAATCATAATAAAGAGCCTCATCAAGTCAATATCAATAGAGACTAAGAAGGTTGAACTCTGGAACGAATTTAATTAGGATAGGAGCTCCATTGCATAGTTCAGGTCTAGCCATTAACGGAGAAGCTATGGGAACGACGGAACCTGTGACTGCAGAAGATTCTATTGCAAATGAATCCTAATCATTCATTGGGCAGGATGGCGAAACCAACCAGTAACCAATTAATTTATTCCGAGAGGTCATGGGTTGACCTGACCCTACGACTGAAGGAAGCAGATGAGAGAGTAAATATTCGCCTGCGAAAGACTTATCGGATTGCAAAATTGTGGGCGATTCAGTAAAGGTTAAAACAAGGATTCGGTATCAAAATCAAAGGCATTATCCATAAATTGAACTCTATGTCCTATTCCTATAGTATAAATATATATGTCTAGTCTAGCTTTATATAAAATAAAGGATTTACAGATTCCTACGCGACACATTAAATATCAATATCAAGAATTTAGTGTATTATTCATTAAATACATGTGTATCTAACTATAACTAATATTATTGAATCGTTTCATTCGCGAGGAGCTGGATGAGAAGAAACTATCATGTCCGGTTCTGCAGTAGAGATAGGGTTGAGAAACAACCATCAACTATAACCCAAAAAGAACCAGATTCCGTAAACAACATAGAGGGAGAATGAAGGGAACCTCTTATCGAGGCAATCAGATTTGTTTCGGTAGATATGGTCTTCAAGCACTTGAACCCTCTTGGATTACATCTAGACAAATAGAAGCAGGGCGTCGAGCCATGACGCGATATGCACGACGCGGTGGAAAAATGTGGGTACGTATATTTCCCGACAAACCTGTTACAGTAAGACCTACAGAAACACGTATGGGTTCGGGGAAGGGATCTCCCGAATATTGGGTATCCGTCGTTAAACCGGGTCGAATACTTTATGAAATGGGCGGAGTATCAGAAACTGTAGCTAGAGCAGCTATTGAAATAGCTGCGTCTAAAATGCCTATACGAACGCAGTTCATTATTGCGGGATAGGGATTTTTTTGGAAACAAAGGGATATTTATGACTCAAAAAAAAATTGCAGATTGATTTCTGGACAAACAATATTTCTTTCCTTTTCCTTGGGCCTTTGTTTTGCATTGAAAGAACAGATAAAAAAATGATATGATTCAAACTCAGACCCATTTGAATGTGGCGGACAACAGCGGGGCTCGGGAATTGATGTGTATTCGAATCTTAGGAGCTAGTAATCGCCGGTATGCTCATATTGGTGACGTTATTGTTGCTGTAATCAAAGAAGCAGTCCCAAATATGCCTCTTGAAAGATCCGAAGTAATCAGAGCTGTAATTGTACGTACATGTAAAGAACTCAAACGCGACAACGGTATGATAATACGATATGATGATAATGCAGCAGTTGTCATTGATCAAGAAGGAAATCCAAAAGGAACTCGAGTTTTTGGCGCGATCGCTCGGGAATTGAGACAGTTGAATTTCACTAAAATAGTCTCATTAGCTCCTGAGGTATTATAAATACTAGTATCATTATCTACAATGATGATGATAAGAGTAGGATATCTGAAATAGATGAATTAGTAGATTGCGCCTCATGCATATACCTTTAATAATTCATAACATAAAAAAATAGAAATAAAATAAATAAATAAAGAAAATAATGGAACATGTTGATTATATCAAAACTAGGAGGCACCAATAATTATGAGTAGGGACACTATCGCCGATATAATAACTTCTATAAGGAATGCGGATATGGATAAAAAAGGAACGGTTCGAATAGGATCTACTAATATCACCGAAAACATTGTTAGAATACTTCTCCGAGAAGGTTTTATTGAAAATGTTAGGAAACATCGAGAAAACTATAAACATTTCTTGGTTTCAACCCTGCGACATAGAAGGAATAGGAAAGGAACATATAGAAATATTTTAAAGCGTATCAGCCGACCCGGTTTACGAATCTATTCCAACTATCAACGAATTCCTAGGGTTTTAGGCGGAATGGGGATTGTCATTCTTTCTACTTCTCGAGGGATAATGACAGATCGAGAGGCTCGATTAGAAAGGATTGGAGGAGAAATTTTGTGTTATATATGGTAATCTCTCGGATATCCGGTTTGGTCCGTAACTTCCTATTTGTGAAAAAGAGGGGAAGGCTAGGTTGTTTAATATCATTTCTCCTCCATTAGTTGATACTTCAAGGGGGTTACCTGGAATGAAAGAACAAAAATTGATTCACGAGGGTTTAATTACTGAATCACTTCCCAATGGTATGTTCCGCGTTCGTTTAGATAATCAAGATCTGATTCTAGGTTATGTTTCGGGGAGGATCCGACGTAGTTTTATACGGATACTTCCAGGAGATAGAGTCAAAATAGAAGTAAGTCGTTATGATTCAACCAGGGGACGTATAATTTATAGACTTCGCAACAAAGATTCGAACGATTAGGTGCCTTTATGAAACATCTCTTTCATAGAGTGGGTGGGAGGGTCTCGTAATAGTCCGCTTAAATCTCTGAAGATGTTGGGTAAGAATGGAAGGCATTTCAAGAGAAATAAATGATTCAATAATCTGATCAAATAAGAATATTAGTATGGTTCGAGAGGAAATAGTAGTATCTACTCGGACACTACGGTGGAAGTGTGTTGAATCAAGAGTAGACAGTAAGTGCCTTTATTACGGCCGTTTCATTTTGTCCCCGCTTATGAAAGGTCAAGCAGATATGATAGGTATCGCGATGCGACGGGCTTTACTTGGAGAAATAGAAGGAACATGTATCACACGTGCAAAATCTGAGAATGTACCACATGAATATTCTACGATAGTCGGTATTGAAGAATCAGTACATGAAATTGTAATGAATTTGAAAGAAATTGTATTGAGAAGTCATTTGTATGGAAGTCTCGACGCATCCATTTGTGTGAAGGGTCCTAGATACGTAATCGCCCAAGATATTATCTTACCACCTTTTGTGGAAATAGTTGATACTACACAGCATATAGCTATCTTGACGGAACCAATTGATTTGTGTATTGAATTAAAAATCGAGAGAGATCGCGGATATCATATAAAAACCGCCGATAACTATCAAGATGGAAGTTATCCTATAGACGCTGTATTCATGCCTGTTCGAAATGTGAATCATAGTATTCATTCTTATGGAAATGGGAGCGAAAAACAGGAGATACTTTTTCTCGAAATATGGACGAATGGAAGTTTAACCCCTAAAGAAGCACTTCACGAAGCTTCTCGTAATTTAATTGATTTATTTGTTCCTTTTTTATATGCAGAGGAACAGGACTCCCATTTAGATAATAATCAAAACAGGCTTACTCTACCCCTTTTTACTTTTCATGATGGATTAGCTAATATAAGGAAAAACAAAAAAGAAATTGCGTTGAAATGTATTTTTATTGACCAATCAGAATTCGTTCCCAAGACCTATAATTGTCTTAAACGATCCAATATGCATACATTATTGGACCTTTTGAGTAACAGTCCAGAAGATCTTATGAGAATTGAACACTTTCGCATAGAAGATGTAAAAGAGATATTGGGCATTCTACGGAAGCATTTCGTAATAGATTTACCTTTACAAAAATAAATGAGTTTTAAATCCATTGGAATTAGTTCATAAAAAAAAATGGGTTTTGAATCTTCAGCACGGCCCCTATATTTGCAATGGATCCATAATGAAATTTTAGAAATGTATCTAGGGAAGATTCACTTTGAAGAGATTTTTCCCTAGATACATATGTTATCCTATTTTTAAAATCAATTTAAAAAAGACCTAAAGTTAGAGATTTA